AAAGAGAAAGTGTACCTAATAAAAAAGAATTTTTAGTAATTGGTAGATGTTTTGTTAAACCTCCCATAAGCACCATATTCTGACTTTTTTTTGGACAATATCCAACAAGAGTTTCCATTGAATGAATAACAGATCCCGATCCTAAAAACAATAATGCTTTGGAATAAGCATGAGTAATCAAATGAAATAAAGCACTGCGATAAGACCCCATACCTAGAGCTAACATCATATAACCCAGTTGAGACATTGTGGAATAAGCTAAACCCCTCTTAATGTCTTTTTGAGCAAGAGCTAAAGTGGCTCCTAAAAAAACTGTTATTATCCCTATCAAAGAGATAAAATTCATTATGTGGGGTATAACTATGAAAAGAGGCATAAGTCGAGCTACAAGAAAAATTCCCGCTGCTACCATCGTAGCAGCATGTATAAGGGCCGAAATAGGAGTTGGCCCTTCCATTGCATCAGGTAACCATACATGAAGGGGAAATTGTGCAGATTTCGCAATCGCACCGGCAAATAATAGAATAGCACACAAAGTAACAAATAAAAAATTGACCTCATTATTAGAAATCAAGTTATTGAAGATTTGGAATAAATCACGAAATTCGAAACTCCCCGTTATCCAATAAAACCCTAAAATGCCTAATAATAAACCAAAATCGCCAACACGATTAGTTACAAACGCCTTTTGACAAGCCTTTGCTGCAACAGGTCGTGTGAACCAAAATCCTATTAATAGATACGAACATATTCCAACTAATTCCCAAAAAATATAAATTTGTATCAAATTTGAACTAGTAACTAATCCCAACATGGAAGTACTGAAAAAACTCATATAAGCAAAAAATCTCAAATATCCGTGGTCATGAGACATATAATTATCACTATAAATAAGAACCATAATTCCAACAGTAGTGATTAATATTAACATAATAGAAGTAAGCGGGTCGATCAAGTATCCGAATTCTAAAGAAAAATCATTATTGATAATCCAAGACCATACATATTGATAGACATAACTGCTATTTATTTGCTGAATAGACAGATTCATGGAAAAAATCATGACTATACTTAACAATAAAACACTCTGAAAAGACCACATACGACGAAGACTTTTTGTTGCCGTCGGAAAAAGAAGAAGTCCCAACCCTATTAACATAGGAACTGGAAGTGGAAGGAAAGGTATTATCCACGCATATTGATATGTCTGTTCCATAAAAAAAGTTTTTTATTCTTAATTAATTGTTTCCGATTCACCGGATCTTACCTCGTTCGAAAAAAGTCAATAAAAAATCAAGATATGCACTAACTTATTTAATAATTTTAAATAATTTTAGATTAGTATTTATTCTGAGTCTTTTCAGAATCGTTCAAATCAAATATTCAAAACAAGAAGTTACAATTGGTCAAATGAGATGACCAAGTTAGATATAAAAATGAATACTTATAACATGAAAATGTAAATCTAAATTATTATTACGAGGATTTCTCGTAATAATAATTTAGATTCATAGAGCAAGGATAAAAAATTACGCTAAAAAGAGTACTTGATGCTGATATGAATTATAGGATTAACTAAGGTCATCGGTCTAATGAAATAAAAACTCTTGAGTTTAGTTAGTTTCTTTCAACGCATTAACTAATTCATTATGGGATTGATTGTTTTCCATTTCAATCAAAACGATTTCTTAGTAAACGTTAGAATATTATAGATCTAAAATGAACTTTTTTTATCGAGAAAGGGTAAAAAACGCCTGAGATATTTTTTTATCAAACCACGTATCCTTTAATCCTTTAACAGATTTATTAGTAATCTGATTCGAATTTCAAAATTGAATTTAGGTGTATTCTTTTCTCGAGTTTGACTAAAAAAAGACTCAAGTTTTTTAGTAGGCAAAAGTTTACAATTGAGGTATTTTATTAGTTGTAAATAAAGTCTAGAATGACGAAAATCAAGGTCTTTTAGGTTCTTTCTTTATTTTTATTAAATCATTAAGTTTCATTTCTATGACCTAGCAGATTCTAAAGATATAAATTGGAGAGGAGAACTAAGAGTTCCAAACCAAAAATTTTTGGTTTGACAAATCTTGTATGGAATCAAAATTTTATTATTTCGAGTAATTTTTGATCCAATTTAACGGATCTTTTACATATCTATATTTCTTTTTTATGAAGAGAATATTATTTATAGAAAAAATAGATAATGAATAAGAAATAATAATTTGTTTTGAATAATAGATGTCTTTCACATCCAACTATAACAATGATTTTCAAATGGCAGTTCCAAAAAAACGTACTTCTATATCAAAAAAGCGTATTCGTAAAAATATTTGGAAAAGGAAAGGATATTGGGCGGCGTTAAAAGCTTTGTCATTAGGGAAATCTCTTTCTACTGGGAATTCCAAAAGTTTTTTTGTACGACAAACAAATAAGTCCTAAAATATTGGAATAATTGGAATGGATTTGACTCACAAATTTGGCTCAATACTTTTTGAATATG